GGATTCACAATCCACTGCCTTGATCCACTTGGCTACATCCGCCCCTTCCCTTATCTAGCTAAAGGATTTTCTATTTTTTCCATTCATCATTATACTTCAGATTAAGATCGAGATATTGGACATAGAATGCCAATTTCAAAAATGTAAAAAAAGGAGTAATCAGCCGTGACACGTTCACTAAAAAAAAATCCTTTTGTAGCTAATCATTTATCGGGAAGAATTGAAAAACTCAACAGGAGGGAGGAGAAAGAAATCATAGTGACTTGGTCTCGGGCATCTACCATTATACCCACAATGATTGGCCATACAATCGCTATTCATAATGGAAAGGAACATTTACCTATTTATATCACAGATCGTATGGTCGGTCACAAATTGGGAGAATTCGCACCTACTCTCACTTTCGTGAGACACGCGAGAAACGATAATAAATCTCGTCGTTAGTCGTTCTACTAAGTATTCATGTGAAAAGCCTTATCTTAATAGTATTTAGACTTAAGAGTCTTTATCTTATAGTAAGAGTATAGGTATATTTCTTTTCTTTTTATAGTAGACTAATATACTAAGACTTAGACTTTTCTGACTTATCTTATACTATACTTCACCTAAGCACTTATCATTCATTGGCGGGGGAGAACTTTTATGATAAAGAACGAAAATTCGGATAGAGAAGCAAAAGTGTTAGCTCAACATATATGTATGTCTGTTTTCAAAGCACGAAGAGTAATTGATCAGATTCGCGGACGTTCTTATGAGGAAACACTCATGATACTGGAACTAATGCCTTATTGGGCATCTTATCCAATTTTAAAATTAGTTTATTCTGCAGCAGCAAATGCTAGTCATAATATGGGTTTGAATGAAGCTGATTTATTTATTAGTAAAGCTGAAGTCAATAAAGGTGCTATTGTGAAAAAGTTAAGACCCCGGGCTCGAGGGCGTAGTTATATGATAAAAAAAACCACTTGTCATATAAAGATTTTTTTAAAAGAAAAATAGAAATTTTTGATTCATCTAAATAAATCTAATTTAGATTCCTATTTATAAAAAAATGGATGGAAAAATAATAGAAAAATATGGGACAAAAAATAAATCCACTTGGTTTCAGACTTGGAACAACTCAAAGTCATCATTCTTTTTGGTTCGCAAAACCAAAGAATTTTTCCATGGGTCTACAAGAAGATGAAAGAATACGGAATTGTATTAAGGACTATGTAAAAAAAAATAAGAGAATATCCTCAGGTTTCGAAGGAATTGCCCATATAGGAATTCAAAAAAGAATAGATTTGATTCAGGTCATAATCTATATTGGATTTCCCAATTTATTAATAGAAGGACGAACACGGGGAGTCGAAGAATTACAGATGAATGTACAAAAAGAGTTTCATTCTGTAAACCGGAGACTCAACATTGCTATCACAAGAATTGAAAAGCCTTATGGACAACCTAATATTCTTGCAGAATATATAGCTTTACAATTAAAAAATAGAGTCTCATTTCGAAAGGCAATGAAAAAGGCTATTGAATTAACTGAACAAACGGGTACAAAAGGAATTCAAGTGCAAATTGCAGGGCGCATCGACGGAAAAGAGATTGCACGTGTCGAATGGATCAGAGAAGGCAGGGTTCCCTTACAAACAATTCGCGCTAAAATTGATCACTGTTCCCATACAATTAGAACTATCTATGGAGTCTTAGGCATCAAAATTTGGATATTTGTAAACCAAGAATAAGAAAATAAGAATAACGGACCTTTATTTATCTCGCCATTCTGCTCATCGATAGAAAAAATTTAGAAACTCTTTTTTTCTTAATCAAAGAAAAACGAACAATTATAATTCTATAAGGTTAAATAAAAATTTGATTTACCCTTTATTTAATTTAGATTTTAGTATAATTGCTATGCTCAGTGTGTGACTCGTTAGTTTTTTCTTTATAGTTTAGAATTGGGATTGAAAAAAAAAACAGGCTGACCCCACTATAAACTTAGTAACTATAAAAACTAAAGAAACTAAAAACTAATAACCAACTTATTGCTTCGTATTGTCGAGATCCCAATAAACAGTCACTATATGACTGAATCGATCATATAGTTGTAGCAACTGAAATTCTTTTCATAAAAAAGAAATCTGATTATGAATTGTTAAAAAAAAGGGATGTGGAAAAATGGAAGGATGATAGAAAGATAGAATAAAGATCTCAATGATATATGATTCCCATATGTATGGTTTATGAAGAATTACCCCATAAAAAAGGCAGTGTTATAAAGCATCAACATCAATATACAATAAAAATACAAAATATACAATTCCAATATAATAAGAAATATACAAATAAAAAATAGAAAGAAAATAGAAACATAGAATAAAATAGAATAAATATAATAAAAGAAATTAAATTAAAATAAGAATCTAAATAATCTAATCAATATGTATAATATAGTCTATTATGTATCTAATAAGATAGAAATAGATAAAGAAATAATAAGATATCAAATATCAAAGATATAAAAATCTATAATATAAAAAAATAGAAAATAGAGAATAATTTAATCGAGCTTCGGGTTAAGAAAAACTGAGGAGATTGACTCGGAAACAAATAACAGATTTTATTGAGAGCTCCATTGCAGAGTCCGGGCCTAAGCATTAATGGAGAAGCTATGGGAACGATGGAACCTGTGACTACATAGGATTTTCTTGAAAACGAATCAATCCTAATGATTCATTGGGTAGGATGGCGGAATGAACCAAGAAAAAATGGATTTCTTCTGAAGGGTCATGAATTGACCCTACAAATGAAGGAGGAAAGAGTCAATATTCGCCCGCGAACCCTTTCTTTATTTTTATTGAATTTCATAATTTCATTTATTGGATGACTATTGGCGTGATTCAATAGAGGTAAAGTAAAATACTTTAGAATTTTTGATAAAAGAAAGAAGCATTATATATAAACAAACACGCCTAGTTATCTAGTTATATATACAGCTACCTATGTAGCAAATTCAATATCAAAAAAAATTAGTATATTCTTTCTTTTGATAGAATGAAATACATAAATACATGTATATATGTAATATTATTGAATCATTTCATTCGCGAGGAGCTGGATGAGAAGAAACTCTCATGTCCGGCTCTGCAGTAGAGATGGAATTCAGAAACAACCATCAACTATAACCCCAAAAGAACCAGATTTCGTAAACAACATAGAGGTAGAATGAAGGGAATATCTTGCCGAGGTAATCATATTTGTTTTGGCAGATATGCTCTTCAGGCACTTGAACCTGCTTGGATCACAGCTAGACAAATAGAAGCAGGGCGAAGAGCAATGACACGATATGCGCGTCGTGGTGGAAAGATATGGGTACGTATCTTTCCCGACAAACCTGTTACTGTAAGACCTACAGAAACACGTATGGGTTCGGGCAAGGGATCCCCCGAATATTGGGTATCCGTTGTTAAACCGGGCCGAATACTTTATGAAATGAGTGGAGTATCAGAAACTGTAGCCAAAGCTGCTATGGAAATAGCTGCATGCAAAATGCCTATACGAACTCAATTTGTTATTTCAGGATAGGTAAACAAAAGTAAAAGAAAAAGGAGTATTGAGAATGAAAAAACAACCACGGATTTCTTTATCTCTGGACAGACAATATTTCTTTTTTCCCTTATCCCTTGCATTGAAATAAGAGATTCAAATAAAAATGATATGATTCAACCTCAGACCCTTTTGAATGTAGCGGATAACAGTGGAGCTCAAGAATTGATGTGTATTCGAATCATAGGAACTGGTAATCACCGATATGCTCATATTGGCGATGTTATTGTTGCTGTAATCAAAGAAGCAGTGCCCAACATGCCTCTAGAAAGATCAGAAATAATTAGAGCTGTGATTGTACGCACGTGTAAAGAACTCAAACGTGACAACGGCATGATAATACGATATGATGACAATGCAGCGGTTATCATTGATCAAGAAGGAAATCCAAAAGGAACTCGAATCTTTGGTGCGATTGCTCGGGAATTGAGACAGTTGAATTTTACTAAAATAGTTTCATTAGCACCCGAAGTATTATAGAAGTATTATAGATGAAGATAGGATATATCCTATCTATATATATATATAGAATATTCAAATATCTGAAATAGATCCGATTAATAGATTGTGTCTCATGCATATACTTTAATTTTCTAATAATTTTTTAGAATTTAATAATTTCAAAAAAAAATTCAATAAAAAATAAAACAAAAAAGAAGCATGTTGATTATATCAAAATGAGGAGGCACCAATAACTATAGTTCGTCATGGGTAGGGACATTATTGCCGATATAATAACTTCTATAAGAAATGCTGACATGGATCAAAAGGGAAGAGTTCAAATAGTATCTACTAATATCACTAAAAATATTGTGAAAATACTTTTACGAGAAGGTTTTATTGAAAACGTTCGAAAACATCAAGAAAGTCAAAAAAATTTCTTGGTTTCAACCTTACGACATAGAAAGACTAGGAAAGGGAATAAAATAATTTTAAAGCGTATCAGCCGACCCGGTCTACGAATCTATTCCAACTATCAACGAATTCCTAAGATTTTAGGTGGAATGGGAATTGTAATTCTTTCTACCTCTCGAGGTATAATGACAGATCGAGAAGCTCGACTAGAAAAAATTGGAGGAGAAATCTTGTGTTATATATGGTGATTCTCCTCGGGTACCCTAATTTTCTCTCGAACTTACTATTTGTAAAATAGAGAAGAGAAGTGAATTATAGGACTCTTCCTCTATTAGTTGATACTTAAAGGGGGTTCCCTGGAATGAAAGAACAAAAATTGATTCATGAAGGTTTAATTACTGAATCACTTCCCAACGGTATGTTCCGAGTTCGGTTAGATAATGAAGATCTAATTCTAGGTTATATTTCAGGGAGAATCCGGCGCAGTTTTATACGTATACTACCCGGAGATAGAGTCAAAATTGAAATGAGTCGTTATGATTCAACCAGGGGACGTATAATTTATAGACTTCGCAAAAAAGATTCGAACGATTAGATCATTCTTTTAAACATCCTTTTTGTAGGGATATAATTCGAAGTTAAAAAATGCAATAAACTTATTTTTGTTTCCAAAAAAATAGATTCAGAATGAAGGTAAGGAATTCTAAATATGAAAATAAGGGCTTCTGTTCGTAAAATTTGTGAAAAATGTCGCTTGATTCGTAGGCGGGGGCGAATTATAGTCATTTGTTCCAATCCGAGACATAAACAGAGACAGGGGTAATCCTTCTAAAGTTCTAAATCAAGAACTTTTTAAAAGAAAAACCCATGTACATGTAAAAAGAAAGAAGAATGGATTCGTTTTCATATGAAATGGATATCCCCGTATCTTTCTGTATATTTCTGATTCTTCTTTCTTTTTATTTTCTTCTTATGAATATGATATAATAAAATATGACAAAACCTATAGCAAAAATTGGTTTACGTAAGAATGCACGTATTGGTTCAAATAAGAATGAACGTAGAATACCAAAAGGAGTTATTCATGTTCAAGCGAGTTTCAACAATACTATTGTAACTGTTACAGACGTACGAGGTCGGGTGGTTTCTTGGGCTTCCGCAGGTACTTCTGGATTCAGAGGTACAAGAAAAGGAACACCCTATGCTGCTCAAGCCGCGGCATTTAATGCTATTCGTACATTAGTTGATCAGGGTATGCAACGAGCAGAAGTTATGATAAAGGGTCCAGGTCTCGGAAGAGATGCGGCATTACGAGCCATTCGTAGAAATGGGATGCTATTAAGTTTCGTACGTGATGTAACACCCATGCCGCATAATGGATGTCGCCCCCCTAAAAAAAGACGTGTGTAGAAATAAGAATTCAAGAGATTCCAAGAGAAATAAATGATTCAATGATCTGATCCAATAATCATAAATAAAAGAAAAATAATAGTATGGTTCGAGAAGAAGTAGCAGGATCCACTCGAACACTACAGTGGAAATGTGTTGAATCAAGAGTAGACAGCAAGCGTCTTTATTATGGTCGTTTCGTTCTGTCCCCGCTTATGAAAGGTCAAGCCGATACCATAGGTATTGCCATGCGAAGGGCTTTACTTGGAGAAATAGAAGGAACATGTATCACACGTGCAACATCTGAAAATGTGCTGCATGAATATTCTACGATAGCAGGTATTGAAGAATCAGTACATGAGATTTTAATAAATTTGAAAGAGATTGTACTGAGAAGTAATCTCTATGGAGTCAGGGACGCATCCATTTGCGTCAGGGGTCCCAAATACATAACAGCTCAAGATATCATCTCACCGCCTTCTGTAGAAATAGTTGACACGACACAGCATATAGCTAACCTGACAGAACCAATTGATTTGTGTATTGAATTACAAATCAAGAGAGATCGCGGATATTGTATGAAATCCACAAACGACTCTCACGATGGAAGTTATCCTATAGATATTGTATCCATGCCTGTTCGAAATGCGAATCATAGTATTCATTCTTATGGGAATGGGAATGAAAAACAAGAGATACTCTTTCTAGAAATATGGACGAATGGAAGTTTAACTCCTAAAGAAGCACTTTATGAAGCTTCTCGTAATTTGATTGATTTATTGATTCCTTTTCTACATGCAGAGGAAGAGGACATGAATTTCGAGGAAAATGAAAACAGATGGAATCTACCCTTTTACTTTCAAGACAGATTCACTAATCTCAAGAAAAACAAAAAAGGAATTCCATTGACATGTATTTTTATTGACCAATCAGAATTGTCTTCCAGGACCTATAATTGTCTCAAAAGGTCCAATATACATACATTATTGGACCTTTTGAGTCACAGTCAAGAAGATCTTATGAAAATGGAATATTTTCGCATAGAAGATGTAAAACAGATATTGGGTACTCTACAGAAGCATTTTGCAATCAATTTACCTAAGAAAAAGTTTTCATTTTAAATCCATTGGAATTTTTTCATTTTTTAGTTTTTAGAAATAAAAAAGAATAGAATGAGTTTTTAATCTCCGACACGGTCCATATATTTGCAGAATAGATCATAATAAGATTGATGTATCTAAGGAAGATCCCCTTCTGGATCTTCCTTAGATACCTATGTCGTGGTATTTAACGGTTGAATCAATTTGAAAAAGACCTAAAGTTAGGGATTTCTCAATAGGTAAAGTTGCTCCGATACCTAACCAAAGAGCTACTGCGGTACCGATCAAAAAGACTGTTGTAGCTACTGGACGACGAAATGGATTTTGGAATTTATTGACATTCTCCAAAAAAGGTACTGTCAATAATCCTATTGGTACTGAAACCATTAAAAGAACACCCAATAACTTATTGGGTACTGTGCGAAGTATTTGAAATACGGGAAAGAAGTACCATTCGGGTAATATTTCCAACGGAGTTGCAAACGGATCCGCCGGTTCACCGATCATTGACGGCTCTAGAACTGCTAAGCCCACATTACATGCAATAGTGCCTAGAATTACTACTGGAAAAATATATAAAAGATCATTGGGCCATGCGGGTTCTCCATAATAATTATGTCCCATCCCTTTAGCCAATTTAGCTCTTAATACAGGATCATTCAAATCAGGTTTCTTTGTTATTTGGATAGGTGAATCCTTGTGGATCCATCCCCCAAAGGAACCGGACATGATAATTTTTTATCATCCGGCTCGAGCAAGAATCAAAAGAATCACATAAATAGATCCATAGAAGATCTATATTTCATACATATCTACATATATAATGTAGAATGACTCTATGTAAGAAAATATTTATAAAATTCCATTTCCCCGAGTTGCAACGATTCATTGCAAAGAATTAAGTCCTGGCAACAAGGAAATGCTCAATATCCAAGTAGGCTTACAAATTCGATCATGATCAAGTGCTTTTTGGATTGTCTCATGTCTTTTGGTTGGTATTTATCCCCACAACATCTCGATTTTCTTACATACAAAAATACAAAGTTTTTACTTGTTACTAATAAAGTCTAGCCCCTGTTCTTCCTTAGATCCCTTATTTCACTCCGATAGTATCATAGATCAGGGTCGATGCAGAGGAAATGAATGCATCTACATACTATAAAAAACTTACTAAGATTACTATCAAATTAATACGAAATACTAATACTATCAATTAATTATAATAAAATTACTAAAAAAAAAAGAAAAATCAAACAAAGTGGAATAAATAGAACATTGGATCATTCCACATCACTTATTCTAGGGATCTTACGGAGCCTGTTCATGCATGACATGATTCGGGTATGATCATAGAAAATATTCTCCTCAAACGAACCGGCCTATCCTATGCTACATAAAGGGACTGACGTGATGGTTGGATGCGGAGACACATTGGGTTGTGAATTCCAACGTGGCGGATAAGATCATATATCTGCATGGACCAATCAATAGTTCAAGTCACACACTCCCATAATCCATCCTCTTTTAGGAAAATATACTTCAACTATTCGATTCGTATCAAATAAACAATACTTCAGAGTTGAATAGAAGTATCCAAATAACATGCCTTATTTTTAAATAATCCATATTTGTAGCAATGAAAGACTCTTGTTCCTCCCCGATATGATAAATTACAAATATCTACGATCTGCCTTCTCTATAAAGGACCCGAAATACCTTGCTTACGTATCATTGGAAAATGCATTAACATAAATACGGCAGTAAGAAGAGGCAATACAAAAGTATGTAAACTATAAAAACGAGTCAAAGTGGATTGGCCCACACTAGCACTTCCACGTAATAATTCTACCAAAGGCGATCCTATTATAGGAATAGCTTCAGGCACGCCTGTTACAATTTTTACTGCCCAATAGCCAATTTGGTCCCGAGGTAAGGAATAACCAGTTACGCCAAAAGATGCGGTCAATACAGCCAGAACCACCCCTGTAACCCAAGTTAATTCGCGGGGTTTTTTAAACCCACCCGTAAGATACACACGAAATACGTGCAAGATCATCATTAGAACCATCATACTTGCTGACCATCGATGAACTGATCGAATTAACCAACCAAAGTTGGCCTCAGTCATTATGTATTGAACAGAGGAAAAAGCCTCTGTAACAGTTGGACGATAGTAAAAGGTCATAGCAAAACCCGTAGCTACTTGTACTAAAAAACAAGTAAGTGTAATCCCCCCTAGACAATAAAATATGTTGACATGAGGAGGAACATATTTACTAGTTATATCATCTGCAATCGCTTGAATCTCGAGACGTTCCTCGAACCAATCATATACTTTATTGAGATAGGTAACCCAAGAAAGACTCCCCCTCTGAGAGCCGTATATGAGAATTTCATCTCGTACGGCTCAAGCCGAAACACACAAATACTGGTTTCAACGGATATGGAATAGAGAGTTTCCAACTTCTTGTGGCTTAGGCGCTTGGCTCGATTTGACCCAAAGATACGAAGTAAGAAAAATCCGGAATCTCTTCTTTGTGATGATAATGCCAAGAAATAAAATCTCAAGTTGGCTCGTCCATCTTTCTTTATGTTAATCGTGACAGGCCTCTTGAATCTTCTCTTCCCTATCTTTTTTTTTTTTATAGGAATTCTCTTGTTGAGACCCTATGAATCAATTGAAACCTCAGATTCATACTAGAACCACGATGATTTAAGAAAGCCAAAGCTAAACTCAAAGGTTTTCTGAGTAAAAACCATTTGATCATCACTTCTTAAATGAATGTAATAACTCAACAAAATCTAGAGAAAGAGGTTTCTTTCGGTCAAAAGAAGTATGAAGGAAAAAATTGTTTGATTTATAAAAGACCTATTTCCATTTTTTTTAATCCGGTTGCGAGGTCTGAATAATAGGTATGAATCATAGTTCAAATATTTCTTTTCTTGATCTATTCTATATAGTCCGTGCTCCAGAGACTAGAATAAATATCTGACGAGGTAGAATCATCTTTATAGAGATGACAGGTCCATTCTCTGTATTATCAATAGGATCAATTATAACA